TACTCTGATGGATTGTTATCGTGTATTGCTTAATTGAAGCATACCAAGCCTTTCATTCATTTTATTGAAAGGCTTGGTATGCTTCAATTGTTTGGTGTTATTCTTCATACTTCTTCCCATTCCATCAATAATGGATATGTGCAGTTCCGCTGCATCCAGCAGGAATTGAACCCGCGAGTTCGCCAATTATGAGTTGGGCGCTTTAACCATTCAGCCATGGATGCTGGATAAAGATCATCAACATATTCATTCTATAATATGAGTATAGACTCAGATCTAAATTTGGGTAGTTCGGGATTGGGACCCATTTACATTCTTTCTCTCATACTTGATTCATGTCAAATATTCTCAATAGACATTCAAATAACATTTCATTGAATTAATTTGATAATAAGCCATACAACTTGTTCGAGAGTTGAGAGTTAGTCATCGATCTTGCTTTGATCCCCTATCAGAGGTCACCGACCCACATAAGAACAAACGTTAGCTCATTTTTTATTCTTGGAAGAAATGACTGTAGATAGATAAATTGGTTTTTTCCGGGGCGGACGTAGCCAAGTGGACCAAGGCAGTGGATTGTGAATCCACCACGCGCGGGTTCAATTCCCGTCGTTCGCCCATAAAAGAAGATAAAAAAAATCGGACTGGATCCGATTCGTTGTCATTTTCATATTTCGGTGAAAATAAATTATATCCATGGGATATAATGGTATCGGTTGGTTGACACGAGATTTACAATTATATGAAATCAATATATGCTATTAATATTCTATTTATTGGGATAAAAAAAAAGGGAGAGGTAAGGGGGGGGTTTCAAATAAATGAAAAAAAGAAGAAGACCCTGGATAATCAAATTGGAAGAGATACAAAGTTATCAATTTCTATTTCTATACAATCCATGGACCAAATCCAATTTGATTAGATTGTTAATTCAAATCCTTTCACGTCGGGAGCGCCTTATAAAGCTTTTTGATCCTAGAATTCTCAGTACGTTGCTTTTCCGCGATCTACGGAAAAGCAATCCATATTTTTTGGTCAAAGGTATAGTAGTACTTACATTATCGATCCTCATATATCGCTTCAATCATCAAAGTAGTATGATTGATAGAAAAAATTTCTATTTGATTAAACTCTTTCCTATCCATAACTTTATGGAACTTGGAAATGAAACACCGGAAGAATATTTAAAACCTTTCACTCAAAATTGGTTGAGATTTCCGCATCTTTTAATATCTTTCCAATTGAAAAGATATTACAATCGGCATTTTGATCCCATTAGTTTCAATTCAGGATATGGCAAGAACACGAACAAGAAGGATGAGATGATCTCGAAGAATCAAGGACCGAGCGAAACTCATTCGGAAAATGATGAGAAAGATATCAATTTGAAGATTGATTCAACTCTTAATTCAACCGAAAATGAGTATTGGAAACCTGAAAAATATCTTTGTGAAGATCCATTCACAAGGAATAAAACGGAGATTGAGCAACGAAGAAAAAGATCAATTCTTTGGGATCTTTCTTTTATTGAAAGAGAACAAACAAAAATAGAATCGGATTTGTCCTCAAAGTGTTTATCAAAAAATTATCCAATCTCTTGGGCGAAAGAATTATTTACAGAAGATCAAAGATATACAGAAGATAATTCCTTTCCTTTGGAGAGGAAAAGATTCATTGAAAATTTTACAAAATCAATTCGTTATTCTTTTTTTTACATATTGCCAATAGATGAACCATGTATGGGTGGTCCTAGTGCTACTAAAAAGCCCATTGAAGATTTCAACTTATCCAAAAGGTTTTTCAAAATAAAAAAAAAGGTTTTTTCAAAAGATTTAAGGGATTCAAAATCCTATTCATTAATGAATAGGATAGTTGATCTATGGAAGATCAAAACATATTTTGAAATTGAAAATCCTTCCTCGAATTGTGCTATACGGAGTTTTACTCTGCCTTGGAATCTATTTTCTGCATTCTGTGATCAAAGCAAAGGAAAATACATATTGCACAAAAATTGTCTGGAAATGACAGATCAATTAACTCTATCAATAACTAAGCCTAGTCAGGTTCATGATAAAATTTCATTTTTTATTTATTATAAAATGAATCCATTATATGAACTCAACAAGAATGGATCGTTGAGATCGGATCGGATCTTCAATCACAGAGAAAAATGGAAGAATCAATCTTTATGGGTCCTACTCAATATTATTGATAAAGCGGATGATTATTTAGATCAAATAATCGACAAACAATTGAGCCAAATCGATTCCAAAAATTGCTTGGAGATAGGAACTCCCTTTAACAATTATAGAACTGAAGCTTTGGGTTGGTATGAATCAATTAAGTATAACATTGACAGCAGGTATTCGGAAAATTTATTAAATAGATTCTATTTTATAAATAGGCTCAGTCGCAATTTAAAGGATCAAATTCTAAAAAATTTTATAGAAAATGAAAATTTGAATAATGTAACGAAAGATACAATTGACCGGCATTCATCAAGTTGGAAAAAATTTAAGAGAGAATGGTTCAACCATTCTATTATTCGAATTGATAAACATATCAATCGGAATTTGAATGTGTACAAATGGTCCAATCAGACCAAATACTTTTTTAAATATTTAAAACAGGTTTTTTCTAAAAAAAACTATTTTAAAATAGTGTTCGATCCAATTGAATTATGTACTAATACTAATCGAGATTCAATTGGTTGGTCTATGTTTTTCTCCCTTTCTGAAAGTACTGTAAAGCTCTTAAACTCGAAGTTCGATATTTTAATTTATTTTTTTGATTTTGCATTTCATGGGCTCCAAAGTAATAATTATAGACTATTAAATCAGTTGTTAGATCCAACTGGTACTCTAATCGTTCGTTTAAAAAAAATTTTAAACTTTAATCTTTCACAAAGATCGAAATTATTGATTGATGAAGGAACAATTGCACCATTTGTTACGAATAAGATACCAATTAATCCATTGATTATTGACTTTTTCGATAATGAAAATAATAGCATGGAATCATTTGATAACACTTATTTTTCGACGATATCCAACGATCGAGACAATTGGTTGAATCCTGTGAAACTATCTGATCAGAGCTCATTGATAGCTTCTTTTCACGGAGCAAATACGCTCCAATTTTTTGATTATTTGCATCATACTCGGCCAAATTATAGGAATAGATTACCTTCTGATATGAAAAGATTTTATATAAAAAGGAATAATTTTACATATGGACAATTATTCAATCTTTTGATCATACACAACAATCTATCTTCCTTGCCCATTGGTGAAATAGGACCCGTTCACTCAGAAAAAGAGACTATTTCATTCATAAAATCACAAGTATCTAACATATTATTACCTAAATATTTAAAACGAAAACGAAGTGGTGACCAAACGTTTGTATTAATCTATGATTTGTACAGATCCTTCAATTTACTAACTCGATTGAATCCATTCGTTCGTGACAAGAGATATCTTTCTTCGATCGAAGAGATTTCTACAACACCTTTAACAAAAGAACAAATAGTCAATTTTGAAAAAACTTTTTGCCAACCTTTTTTTAATAGATCCGATTCAGAAGAAAACAGCTTTGATCAGTGCTTTAAAAGGGGTTTCAATTCAAACGTGGGTCTTATTCAAACTCGATCTTATCAAGATGATTTACTATCCGAAATGTTTTCCAATAAGAACGAGGAAATTTTTCCCCGTATTCAAGATTGGTTTGTAACCGAATGTTTAAAAAACATAATAGTAAACGAAGACATAGATGGAAGGAGTACCCTTTCTAATTCATCTAAAGAGGAACAGAATATTTATAGGATCTCTCAAATAGATAGTATTTTTTCAAAATGGGATTTGTTCAAAACATATATGCCCTGGTTTTTTACCTCTGCATGGTGTAAATATCTTGAAAATATGCTTTTAGATACTCTTTCGGAGATATTACTACATGGCAGTAATCCATTTGTATCTATTTTGCAAAATATTAAGCATTATATTTTGCTTAAACGGAATATATTGTGGGAACTTTCTCATCCATTATGGGAACCTATACAATGTAAATTGAGAACGAATCTTATTAATAAGTTTTTTTTTCCAAGTAATAATTTCAAGGATTTTTTAATAGAGGAAACTAGTGATCGAGAGAAGTCATCAGTTCCATTCATATGGACACATCTGAGATTACTAAATGCTCGGGGGTATAAATATGGGCTTCTTATCCCTTTTTTCGTTCTTGGGTATTCTATTCTTCAATATTTGAAAGTTATTTCTTTCACCTTTATCAATATAAAGACATACTTTGAACTCATCAAGTATTTAAAGCATCCATCATACGTGATAGAGTTGCAAAAAAGGATTAATCCTCCCGTGCCTAATAGCTTTCTCTATTATACAATAGACAGACCCCGTTCTCTTTCAGATATTATTAATAGTTTTTTTTCTATGAAGAGGAAGAGGAAGACGAAGAATAGAAATATAAACTTGCTTATAACTATAATAAGAGAGTTGAACGGATTGTGCTCTAGTATGGATATCTCCGAAAAAGAGATACAATTACTAGTTCAGTTTCTAATGACGGAAAAAACCCTTTTTCAATTTGAATCAAATTTGACTTACAGTCATAATTTCTTCAAGAATGAATTTGGAGATCAAATCATTAGACAGCCAGGGCTTATTCACTTACGATATTTGGCCTACACTTATCAAAAAGGTCTAATTAATTACGGGTTCAATCCATTTTGTTTAGCAGAAAGATGGGTATTCCTTGCTTTTTGTCAGAAGATTACCTCTTCACAAATATTGTGTCAAACCAACCCCACATTTCATGGAAAACCTTTCTCACTCCACTCAGGATCATTACTTTTCAAAGGGATTTTACTGATAGGTCCTATGGGAACTGGCCGATCCTATTTGGTCAAAAGTCTAGCAGCAGACTCATATGTTCCTTTAATAAGAATATCTCTGAAGAAGCTCTGGTATGGTGAGTATTTAGATTACCCTGTTGAACGTATTCCTACTGAGTTTGATCCTTTTGTGAAAGACAAAATGGAAGATTTCCATATTACCTTAGAATTGGCGAAAAGCATGTCTCCTTGCATAATATGGATTCCAAACATTCATGAACTGAATTTAAATGAGGCAGCTAACTCTTTATTTGGTTTTGGCTTCACTGACTTGTTCCTTAGTGTATTAATGAACAATCTCTTTAGACTTAGAGATGGTGAGAAAGATTCTATGAGAAATATTCTTGTTATTGCTTCGACTCATATCCCCCAAAGAGTGGATCCAGCTCTAATAGCTCCAAATCGATTAGATAGATCGATCAATATTCGAATGCTTGTTATCCCACAACGACAAAGGGAATTTCCTATTCTTTTATGTAGCAAAGGATTATACTCGGGAAAATGTCCCGATGAATTTGGATCTATAACCATAGATTATGATGCACGAGATCTAGCAGCACTGGCCGATGAAGCCTTAATACTTAGTATTACCCGAAATAAATCAGTTATAGACACTAATACAATTCGATCCGCTATTTATAGGCAAATTTTTCATTTACAATCTATGGATAATCAGGTTGGATCCGGTCAAAATGACGAAAGAATTATCTACAAAGTAGGAAAGGCTTTTATACAAAATACGCTTAGAAGAAATTCTCCCATGAATCCTCTATCTACCAAAAAGGAATTATGGAAGAAAAGGTTTTGTTATTTGTCCGAATGGTATTTAGAACCTTCGATTGCTGAAACAACTATGAAGGAATTGACCATACTTCCCCATATTTTGGGTTGCTTGGCCGGATCAGCGGCTCGAGATTCTTGGTCTATATCAGAACGAAATAGAGAGAATTGGATTCCTTTCGATAAATTAGCTGAGCATGATCTTGATATAGCTTCTAGTCTTTTAGAAAGTATTCTGGTGGAGTTTCCATTTTCTAGGTTAGGAATATGTCGGGGTAAGTCCAATAAGGATCAGATCACATTTGCTCCTCAACTCAAAATGAGAGATCATCTAGATATGATACGATTTATGAAAGAATATGAATTGAAGTTTACTCCCGGCGCAAAACAAAGGGATATGGATGAAGAATTCATAAAGAAAGAATATGAATTGAAGTTTACTCCTGACGCAAAACAAAGGGATATGGATGAAGAATTCATAAAGAACGTAGTTTGGACTCCTAGGATCTGGCGTCTTAGTTTTCTTCGCAGTAATAGATTCGATCATATAAAAACACCCAATTCATTGGGATCTTCGTATCAGTTCGGATCGTTAAGAAAACGGCAGATGGACAGATCTAAATTTCCTATACAATATCCGAAGCAATATAAATACTCTAAGAAACCACTGTTCTTTATAGGAAGACGATTTCTTTGGGATTCCTTCCTATTTCAAGAGCAGCGCCCTGTGTTTTCACGCCGAGAATTTTTCGCAAATGAAGAACTGCTGAAAAGGCTTTATATTACTTATGGTGCAAGAAGATTAAGAGCACAACCTGATTTTTTACCTAAAAAAAGTATCCAAAGTTTTTTTCGTAGATATGATTCAAAATCCACGATCAATTCGGTTTTGTTCATGACTTTTTGGAAACCATTGTCTCTTAGACATAGACATATCGAGCATTTCAAACGCATTCAAGCGATTGGTATCCAATTGGAACGTATGCAGCCATATTTTCCTATATATTCATATCACCGTTGGTTGACCGAAAATTCGAGAGAAAGGGTTGACCGCTTCCAATCGTTAATTCATCGCCAAAGATGGCTCGGAACCAATAGGTTATTATCTAATGAATCTTTTCTTTATAATACTCTATTCGAGAGTTATCAATATTTATCAAATCTGTTCCTATCTAACAGAATGTTATTGGATCAAATTACAAAGACATTGTTGGAGAAGAAATGGCTTTTTCCCAATGAAATTGAACACTCAATTCATACAACAGGATTAAGATTTGATATCAGCTGGGAGAATCTGGAATGAAGTAAAAGAAAATTGACCGGGCAGTAGGGTCGTGGGAATCAATGAGAGGTTCTACATATGCTCCAATTTAAGATCCTATAAAGACTTGATAGATCTTTAATTTGAGGTTCCTCACTCCGAGATCTCGACCATGTAAGAGTAAGCATAGTCTAGTAGATAATATCTCATTAAGTTAACTAGACTATGCTTACTCCTTATTTACTCTATTTCGGTTCTAGCATTCTTTTTTTTTCCCACACTATTTGAAGAGAGGAAAGGATAGAGTCACAGGATCCGACATGGATATAGTTGGTGAGGTTCGGTCGTAACTCCCGTATATTGCAAGATCTTGAGAGAGGTGGTATCTGGTCAATCTATGTATCGATCTTCTCAATCTGTGTCCTTAATGAAATATACCTCATAATACGAGGGTGTATTCGGAATGGACTCCTCATTAGGTAGAGAAGATCTGATCCTACCTGTGATCCACTGTCCTATTCCAACAGCGTTAACTTGTAGGTAATCGATCGTCGGAATACCTCGTATCAACAGAGAATCTATCTCAATCTATTGAGATACTCTACGAGATTTGCCATTGAATTGCTCATTCAATAAGCATGAGCAATATTATGCCTTGAAGAGGACTCGAACCTCCACGCTCTTAAGCACGAGATTTTGAGTCTCGCGTGTCTACCATTTCACCATCAAGGCATCCCAAAAGGAAATTCTATTCCATTCATATATATATGAAAAATATCCTGATCTATGAATGAACATATGTTAGAGATAGCGTATTCGAGTATTGATATACGATTGGTCATATAGGTTCATCATAAAATTTTTTTTTATCTGGAGGAGATTTCCTATAAATAAACAAGACGACTGAACATCCTTTCTTTTTCAATTCAATAGAAACCTAAAGAATTGAATATGGTACAAAATAAAAAATATTTTCAAAAACTTTAACTTTTTTCGGTAAAAGTGATGTCTTGGTCCGAGTGGAGGTAGGGGTAACAGTCCTTTTCTTTCTCTTTTCCACATGTCCATAGAAACATTTATAAAAAAGAAAGATAGATATCTATTCAATCTATTTTATTAGAGAGGTAATAATTTGTAAAATTAATCGCACTTCTTCCCTTCATAAGGGGTCCATTGATGAAAAGAGACTGGAAAAAGTAAAGTTCGGACCCAATTCCTACAGTTATGGATATAAGCACAATCCGAATTACTGGAGAGTTATACATTTGTGTATCTACGAGATCATTTACTATTTCTTGAAGCTAAATCTTTCCCCTGGATAGACCATATAGCCAGAAAGACCATAAACCAGAATGGAAGAAAAGCAAATGAAACTCTTTCAAACGATCTCAGGGTATAATTGAAAATGAAGTTTTCACTTTGTACATGTCAGATCATGAATTAGTAATTTCTTTCAATCTCCGAAAGAGTAGAAAAAGTTTCTAATTTCCAAGTTTAGGAGATTTACATAATCTCATGAATAGGATCGAATATTCCTCCATAATCTATCTCCTTTTTCCTTAAGGAAGCCTTCCCAAGAGGACTTAGATCTATCTATGATTTATGCTTTTTTCTTTTTATTTTTTATCTTTTGTTCCGATAAACATATTGTCCGATCTGAACGGGAATAAATTTATAATTTATCAGAATATATAAATCCACTATATAGATAGGTAGATATCGATCCTGTTTATGAGTTAACGAAAATGTGCAAAAGCTCTATTGGCTTCTGCCATTCTATGAGTCTCTTCCTTTTTGCGTATAGCATTGCCATTCCCTCTAGCAGCATCCATTAATTCGTGACTCAATTTGAAATTCATATTTCGACCCGGACGTTTTCGAGATGCCCCTAATAACCAACGAATGGCAAGTACTTTTCCTTTGGTTGATCTTATCTCAGTGGGAACTCGATAAGTCGATCCACCCACACGTCTTGCTTTTACTGTTACATTGGGAGTTACTCTACGTATTGCTTGGCGTAGAACAGATAGTGGATTTTTATCCGTCTTTTGTTGAATCTTTTTGATGGCTCGATAAAGAATTCGATAAGCCAATGATTTTTTTCCGTTTTTAAGAATACGGTTAACCACCATGTTAACTAATCGATTATGATAAATAGGATCGGATTTTGCAGTTTTTTTTTCTGCAGTACTTCGCCGTGACATGAGTGTGAAAAAGGTTCAAGAATCTATTTCATAAAGGCTGAAAATCATTTATTTTTGCTTTTTTACTCCATATTGTAGGGTGGATCTCTAAAGGTATGAAAGATCTCCCTCCAAACCGTACATACGACTTTCGTCGAATACGGCTTTCCACATTATTATATCTGCATAGATGAGATATATTCTTTATGCATATAATTCTGTTTACTCACTCTCAATTGAGTATCCGTTCCCTTTCTTTTGCTATGATTGGAAATCCTGTATTTTACATATCTATACGATCAAGTCCTTAGGTTTACAAAATAGTGTATAAAAAAGTGTTTCAAATCATTGCTATTTGACTTGAACCCGTTCTAAAAAGGTCAAGGTATTTTTTAATTTTCTGTTGAAACAATCAGGGAAAACTTCGAAAATGATTTCGATATTAAACCTTGGACATATAATAGTTCCAATGAAAAATAAGATCGTGTGTGTTTTTTTTTCACGGTAGCCTGCTCTAGTCCCCTTACAAAACGTTCGTTATTAGGTTAGCTATATACTTAACATGTTCCTAGCAATTCACATGGCATCATCATGAAATGATACAAGTATTAGATAAGTAAGAATATACAACGCACTAGAACGCCCTTGTTGACGATCTTTTACTTCGGCAGCATCTAGGGTTCCTCGAACAATGTGATATCTCACACCGGGTAAATCTTTAACCCTTCCTCCTCTTACTAATACTACAGAATGTTCTTGTAAATTATGGTCAATACCAGGTATATAAGCAGTTATTTCAAATCCAGAGGTTAATCGTACTCTGGCAACTTTACGTAAGGCAGAGTTTGGTTTTTTGGGGGTGATAGTGGAAAAGTTGACAGATAAGTTTTCTTCACTGTCACTCTACAAAACCGTACATGAGATTTGCACCTCATACGGCTTCTCGTTCAATTTTTTTTGTTTCGAAGTAAGATAAATTGGATTATTCTCGTTGTTCGATAATATTAATATTCCCTTCCTTTATACATTATGTCTCAAAGAGTAACTGGAACCAATTAAGTCAAACACATTTTCGTATTCTAACCAAACACTAATGAATCCTATTTTTCCTTTTCGGTCAAAAAGATTATGCAAAATCTTCGGGATTCCCTCTTCCTTCTCTATTCCCATCCTATAAGTACAGTGCCTGAAGAAATACTCTTTTTGTATGAATCGACATTATTACATGCTAATTCCTTCTTGATATCTCGATATATCATTCCTCCAAATCACAAATTGGATTCGAAATTGACGGGTTAATGTGAGCTTATCCATGTGGTTATACACTGTTCGAATTTGAACAGGAATCAATTTAATGAAAGATCCTGGCTTTCGTGCTTTTTTTTGTTGGGGTTGTCCAAGATCATTTCGATGACCTATGTTGAGGGAGATATATATCCATATCTATCTGAGATATGATCTGATCGACTGCGTAAGTTCACACGAATAGCAACCGATACCAGGGAGAGTATACGGAAAAGAAAGTTATTTTTGATCTGATATGATGAACTGATGAACGGCATCAGTCCTATATCTTGTTTCTTTGTACCGGTGGAAAAGTGAGGGCTCAGCGGGAAGAGGATTGTACCACGAGAGAGCGAAGGGGTCAACCTGTTCCGAATAGACAACATGGATTTTGGAAATGTAGTTGTACTCTTACATCGATCCAGATCAAGAAGTATTTCCATCCACGGGGGTAAATATTTGCTCGCTAGGCGAGAGGATAGCAGTGCTAGTTACAAATTCTGTTCCGGTAGGATTTAACTTTATTTCTATAAAGTAGTTAACGGTTGCATAGGGTCTTCTCCTTGGTGCAAGAAGAACAATTTGATCCGTATCATCTCTGTATAATCTTGACTCGATCTTGTTCTCCTTGTTCTCCTTGTTCTTCCAAACAATATTGAGTGCTTTCCGTACGCACTAGTGCTAGATCGGATCAAACATGCTGATTCAAGTTCATGTAAAACTTGCTTGATCAAGATAGGTAAAATATTACTGATTTTACGGGACCATATGTTATGATTCGAATCAGTAGGAAATACTACTTTCGACAGGATTCACTCAGAATAGGCTCCAATTTTTTTTTTCGTAGTGGTGTGAAAAGAAGGAAGGTCTGGCTTCAAGTTGTTCGAGATAAAATAGTGGGATAGTTGTGTTGAGTCTCTCGAGCCTTTGGTAAGTTATTATTCATAAGTCAGTTCTCCTTCCAGATGAGAGTAGGGAAGGGATATAACTCAGCGGTAGAGTGTCACCTTGACATGGTGGAAGTCATCAGTTCGAGCCTGATTATCCCTAAACCTAATGTAAGCCCTTCCATATTTTTTGGTCAAAGGTATAGTAGTACTTACATTATCGATCCTCATATATCGCTTCAATCATCAAAGTAGTATGATTGATAGAAAAAATTTCTATTTGATTAAACTCTTTCCTATCCATAACTTTATGGAACTTGGAAATGAAACACCGGAAGAATATTTAAAACCTTTCACTCAAAATTGGTTGAGATTTCCGCATCTTTTAATATCTTTCCAATTGAAAAGATATTACAATCGGCATTTTGATCCCATTAGTTTCAATTCAGGATATGGCAAGAACACGAACAAGAAGGATGAGATGATCTCGAAGAATCAAGGACCGAGCGAAACTCATTCGGAAAATGATGAGAAAGATATCAATTTGAAGATTGATCGTTATATGAATATATCATATAAAATATATGAAAATATATCATGAAAATTGACCTTTCAATTTAAATTGGTAGATTCCATTATTATTTTAACGTTTTTGTCGAGAGAATGGATTGATTCAATTTGCAGCATATTTAGATAAAGAATATGCAGAGTTATCTATCTACGAGAGAAATGAATAAATTAAATACATAAGATGTCTTTCACATCACAATATATGAATTAACCCCATTGTTCCTTATGGCAGTTCCAAAAAAGCGTACTTCTAGATCAAAAAAAAAAATTCGTAAAAATGTTCGGAAGGGAAAAGCATATCGGGCCGCAATAAAAGCTTTTTCTTTAGCTAAATCTATCTCCACCGGTAATTCGAAAAGTTTTTATTGCATAGTCAATGATGATTCCTCTGGATCATCCGAATCAAAATTGACAGCAATTGATTTGGATGACCCGTAGCACAACACGAGCGAATATACGACACCACCCTCCAGGACCCTGGAGAACAGTGATGCAAAATCATTTTATTCATTCCAAGGGTGGTCGTACGAAAAGGACACGGTCATTAATTAGTTCTACTACAGTACTTTCCTTCAGCCAATCTGGATAAATGGGGAATTTATAAACCATTCTTCTATCCATTCTGCCTTCCCACTAGAAAGGGATTAGAGTTAATCCTTTTTTTTAAGGATCCCGAATGAACTTCAGCATTACCATTATGCTACCGGAAATGTAGCATAATCTTATCAACATCCCAATCCATCCATTCCGATCCAAAACTAGGTTTTATTTATTATTTATAAATAAAGGCACAGAACCTATGGAATCACGCATGGGGATGATATTATTTCATTATGGAATTGCTCGTGCATTTCGTAATAGATGCGCGTTATTGCTTTATGGCGAATAATTACTATAGTTTCAGATATATTGATTCATTCTTCTTCTGTTTCTGCTCCTCCCAATGATTCATCCCCCTATTGGGTCCCATTTTTTCCCTCCTTTATGGTTGGATAGAAAGAAGTGCTCAATCCTTTAGGAGAACTAAAAGTAATCATCTTTCTTCGTATCTCTACCATTTATAATGCGTAATGCCCAAACCATTGTGACAGAGATACATAAAAAGAGCTGACTAATCTAGTGCAATTTGATCCTATTGATGAAACCCTCTTCTACATCTTAGTAGCTCAAAATAGGATCAATTCATTCATTAACAGCTTATATATGGTAATATTAGCCTGTATGTAATATTATTGGGAGCTATAAATAAATTTGGATGTCTCCCCTAAAATTGGAAAGTCTAACATGATAATAATCATATGGAGATCATGGATCAGAAACATAGTTTCGTTCTAGATATGTATATAATCAAACCATCCAATCAAAAAAAATGAGAAAGTGATGGTATAACCATTTATTGTTTGGAATCTAGCTGTTCCGATTCTTCCCATCGTAAGCGAAATAAGCGAAAATTTACATATATTCTTTGTACGATAACGCATGTGACTATTTACCATTCTCTTTCGGAACAGCGGGATCTGAACCCACGACCTCCATCACCCCAAGATGGCGCGCTACCAAGCTGCGCCATGCTCCGTTATAACTATCAACCAACATAAAATTGATTCAAATGTTAATGCCCGAACTTAGATCTTATTTGGACTTATATTATATTCACAGATCACTCCCTCTGCTAGACACGTTCCATAACATTGACGATCTGGTGTAAATAAGCTAGTATGGTCCCTACGAAGCCGCCATGGTGAAATTGGTAGACACGCTGCTCTTAGGAAGCAGTGCGAGAGCATCTCGGTTCAAATCCGAGTGGCGGTATTTTTCCAGCAGGAAGATCTCATCAATCACTTCTTCCTATGTAACAATATATGTTCAATCTATTTTCATTGTGATGGATCAATCCTATCTTTCCATCATAGATCTCATTCGGGAATAAAACGAATAAATGAGTTTATTATGATATTCATAACTTTAGAACATATATTGGCTCACATCTCTTTTTCTCTCATTTTGGTTGTCACTCTCATTTATTGGGGAACCTTAGTTTATCGAATTGAAGGACTAAGTAGTTCGGGAGGAAAGGGCATGATAGTTACTTTTCTTTGTACAACGGGATTATTAATTAATCGTTGGCTTTATTCAGGACATTTACCGTTGAGTAATTTGTATGAATCATTCATGTTCCTTTCCTGGAGTTCATCCGTGTTCCATATACTTCTAGAAGTACGGAGTCGAGATGATCGGTGGTTAGGTGCAATCACCGCGCCAAGTGCTATGTTAACTCATGGTTTTGCTACTTTAGGTCTTCCGGAGGAAATGCAACGATCCGGAATGTTAGTACCCGCGCTACAATCTCATTGGTCAATGATGCATGTAAGTATGATATTGTTCAGCTATGCAACCCTTTTATGTGGATCCCTAGCATCCATAGCTCTTCTAGTGATTATGTCCGGAGTAAATAGACAGGTTGTTTTTGGTGCGATGGACAATTTATTTTCCCGATCCATTCTTCCCAATGAAAATTTTTATTCACATGAAAAGCAAAAAAGTTATTTGCAATACACTGTTGATTTTTCAACAACGAATTATCGTAAATGTCAATTGATTAAACAATTAGATCATTGGAGTTATCGTGCGATTGGTCTCGGTTTTTCTCTTTCAACCATAGGTACTCTTTCTGGAGCAATATGGGCCAATGAAGCATGGGGATCTTATTGGAGCTGGGATCCAAAAGAGACTTGGGCATTAATTACTTGGACCATATTCGCAATCTATCTGCATACTAGAATGAATAAGGGTTGGCAGGGTGAGGAACCGGCAATTGTGGCTTCTTTAGGATTTTTTATAGTTTGGATCCGTTATTTGGGGGTCAATCTATTAGGAATAGGGTTACACAGCTATGGATGGTTGGAATCATAAATGGACCGAATTCCTGGAAGGAAAAGGAAGGATAGATTCGATCCAGTTCTTTTATGTGATTGATAAGTGACATCAATAACTGGTACAAGTTATTTCAAGTAGTGATTATAGAATGATGGAATCACTACTTGAAATAACTTGAACTATATTAGATTCAAATAAAAGAAAGACGAATCCTTCATTTGCTCCATTCCATTCAAATTTCAAAAGATAAAAAAATTGAATAGAGAGAGAACTGGATCAGGCAGGATAAGCACCAATACCTACCTATTATGAGTAGAAAGAGACATATCAGGATGAAAATATCTCTTGGTCCAGAATCTGTTAAATGAAAGTTCGTCACATTTTCAACTTATATAGAATATTCAATGTAACATAGACAACAAGTGGATGGGAGTTCATATTGTTCCAATTGCCACTATTGCAATAACAATGATTCAATTTGAAAGGTCGAAGAATATTCAGTCATTTTTTTTTTTTATCGGGAAGAGAATCTCATAGATTCTGCCACAAAACCACACCACTGATTTCCGGCAATGCAAGAGAAGCCGTTTAAAAACTACTGGACATAGTTAGTATAGACCTACCATTTCTTTCATCAAGAAGAAGAGTACGTATCCTATCGTCACTTGTTCCCGCTAAGAAGAAAAATGTCGCATCAATTGATTCATGAAAGATCATTTTAAAATGGATCCATTGAGACCTATATCTGCCGTGGAACCGATAATTACAAAACCATATGGGATAGTGAAGACTATCCTCCTTTTCCAATTCTGTTGACCAGAGAAGTTGGAGCTGCATAGACGATTTGAACCACTCCTATCATTACCAACCACAGCGAAAAGAAATATAAAATGAGTATGAGGTAGCAATTCCATGTTTTAATTAACCCATTCCCTTTTTTCAATGGAACTCCGGCTACTGAAGCATACATGTACTATAATAATGCGCTTACCCATGTAGGGTAACCGGGTATGTGAAAAAATTGGCGATTTCATTGTATAAGCGATGAAGAACCCTAAATAGAATACTATTTCTTATCCAATATTCCTGAACCTAATGTTGGTCTATCAGATCTCTAGAGACCTATACTTAAAGCTCCAATTAGCGGAAGGATAGAATTACTCGCAGTGTATTGTGGCCAAATAGAAACGTCTTTCCCCCCCCCTCCCTCCGTACGGATAGAAGTGGGTGAACTAAAATTTATTCCAGTTCCCGCAAAGGAAATAAAGGTATAATATACCGAGGAGCAAATGATCCTAATTGGCTACTGTATATTGCTAACATCAGTAAATGCAACAATCGAGGATTTTGAGTAATTGGCCAAGCAACTGAAATGGCCAAAGTGGTAACAAATCCTGTCAAATAGGTCCGATGGAAAATCCGTCAATTCCCAATCTCCAATAAAAATCAATAAGATCTGTCCAGTTATACTCTTTATTCTTTCAATTGGATCAATAATTTATCAAATTGGAAATGGTAATGGACGGAATGTATATATAATGAAAAGGAGTTAGAGTAAACAAATACCTAGAGTATACCATCGAATCAGATCATTCCCTCCTTCTATGGGTGGGAAATAATGGGACTAAGGAACCCTAGATATAGGCGAACCAACAATTATAGTTGAGCGAGCCAAGGTAATTCGCTCATTATAGAAGATACTTTGCATCTCCACTGATAAAACCCATACTTGAGATCTTGGATCAAGTATGGGTTTTATCAGTGGATAAAAAAATATAAATATGAAATGGATTTAACCTTTTTTATTGTGCATATTGATCAGTAAGCTAGACCCATACTGCGCGTTGTCTCATGCCATAAATAAACACGTACACTCAAGAAATCTGTTGGACAAGCGGATTCACACCGTTTACAACCTACGCAGTCTTCTGTTCTTGGAGCAGAAGCAATTTGCTTAGCTTTACATCCTTCCCAAGGTATCATTTCCAATACATCTGTGGGACAAGCTCGTACGCATTGGGTACAACCAATACATGTATCATAAATTTTGACCGAATGTGCCATTGGATCTCCATTAGTTAGTAAAAAGTTTTAATTTGATAAGATCATATATAGCCAAATCTTCTAATATATGCCCAATAAAGATGGCTAATAACGGGATATTATGAATATAAAACGAATCAATAATTGTAATCTCCATTATATTTGGAACCGATCTGTATTTTTTGGATCATTTCGATCCCCCCAGATCACCTCGAATATGGTCCAATCATGACAGGTAATTTTCCTAATGATTTTTATATGGTTTTTGATCGACCGTAATACTATATCTATTTTGATAGATTCTGGTCATATAGAATATATATATCTTCTGAGATATACCGATATACGATACTTCATCACCATTTCGACAAATGAAATTGATCGATACGAATTGATTATATGATACGATGTCAGTAGCTGATAAAATAGCTGTTTCAGCGTCTACAATAGCTATAACAAAGATCGATAAGATGCCCCTGGCTATATTTTAAGATAATCCGAATATGCTACTGAATTTGAATCGACCGTATGCAGTATTGGCGACACATAAGTGCTCTAACCATGTTTCGACTCGTAATACCAATAGATAATGACGAAAGCACCTCGAACTCGAATAAGTGTATGCTCGAGCATAATAGATCAACCCCTTATACCTTTATCTTCTCAGATACAAAAGTTATATTTAGTTTGTTATTTTCCATTATCTAATGATCTTCTATTATAAGATCAGGAATAGAATTATACTTCTCATCATATTAGACGAAAAAGATATCCAGGTGGATTCATTATGTGCGCGAGAATTTCCAATATTCTGACTCATGATCGCATTCACTAAAAAAAAGTGACCTTATCCACATACCTAATCGGATTGAAATATTTGTATTTCAATGGATCTGGGAATTACATGAACTGGTCTATAATTCCGTTGGTTGATAATAGACTCTGATCAATAATACATGTGACATTCTTAATCAAATTATAAATATCCTGATCCTAATTTATGATCCATCCGGAAAAAAGGTATGGTCTCGACCCATCAGTCCTCTCTGATCGAATCCAAACTGAATCTGAAGAATTGGTAGAAATTCTTTAATCGGTCAGAATGTTCGTCCATAGTTCCTTTGGACAGACAAGTTAAACTTTGAATTGTTTTAATTCTCGAATCTTCGATCACCGATATCGGTAAACGTCCCGGAGCAATATAATCATAATTTCATTCATGACGATCATACATAGGTCGGGAGTTCATATTCTTCAATCATAAAAAGAAAATTTGATGAACAATAAATACTCAACACAATTTTCACGAAAGATACAAATTCCAGAATAAATACTATAAATTACCAATCGTTTCGTTCGTTTTTCCAATCAACAACGGGTGGATTAATCAGGCATAAACGCATACTCCACAAGCAATACTTTGAAAGAATCCGAAGTGTATTCATCCACGAAATCGGGGATGGGAGATCAGTTTTTTATAGGGAGATTTAATAGTCATAGGTAAACGATTCATGTGATATAATTATTATGCATCATTCGCATACCTGTAGCAGAAATAGATCATATATCATGTCCCTATCTCCAAAAATAGAAGAGAATGGAGTTTTTGGAAAATATAAGAATAAAAAGTTTGAGCATCGATATTCGCCATGAAAAAACCCAGGCTATAAAAAAAGCTATACGACCCAACTTTAGCATAATCACTCTGCTATAGCTAGCCCTTTGGGATACATATTTCCCGATCGATCTTTTCGGCGCATTTACCTTTATTGCCTCTGCGAACATAGTAGCGCAATAATCCCATTGCGTTACATAGGGGAGATATTGTTCGGTTCTAAACAATTTGCTTCCTCCCCCCCTATGTAAATAATCTGATAGAGGTTCACAGCCAATAAAATCTTTACCATCTAGCAATAAGTCGAAGAACAACGTGTATCGATGGATAATGAGGACCCATACTTACCATCAGGGGGTCTTTCAGCAAGCATGATCATGTGTAACCCCTCTTCGATTCGTTTTCTAAATGAGAAAAATAAAAAGAAAAAAGAACGACTGGATCCGGGATCTCTAAAAATTGGATTGGAATTGAAAACTTCGAAATTAACGGGTTTTTAGCCCACGGATACCCAATTGACCAATTAAATCATCGTAACGAAGTTTATCCCTCTTGTATAGATAAACCAGAAGTTGCTTACGTTTGCTCAAAATTTTCCACAAACCCCTTTGGGATGAATAGTCTCTTCCGTGCAATTGCAGATGCTGGGTAAGTCTTAGGACCCGATTGGTTAAATAAAATACCTGAGATTCAACAGATCCTCTCTGTTTATCGGGAATCAGAGATGAACTAATGGACAAATTTTTGATCATAAAAAAACACAAATTTTTCCAGGGCTTAATTTTTTTTTCGAGTCAGAAAAAAGAATTAGATCCATTCTTTCATTTTCATGGTTCATATAATAATTCTGATTCGTTCCGTCCGACCATTTAAGAAAAAATGGTCGGATTCTTCCTATCTTCTTGGAGGAACATCTGGTTTTAACCTATGGCAAAATATGATACGAGATGTAGAATCTTTTCACATTGATGAAACAGAACGAACAGATTGGTTCAATTTTTGCCATATCCTGAAACTCCATTGAATCAATCCATTCTTTTTTTTTACGAAAACGGAATTGAAGCAAAAAATTTATCAATTGACAGTTAGGGGATACATACGTATTCTCAACATCGCGGATCGACTCCCATCATTTGTATTGAACCAATATCTATTCATGCAAATAATATCCTCTAATCGATAACTAGGCCAAAGAAAACGTTTAATTTTTTGTGTTATATCTACGCTAAGATGTTGGTCTCTTCCCATGAGTTCTTCATCATTTTGTATGTCTTTTCCATTGGAAAATCCTACATGATCGTTCTCCAGATCAAACCGATTCAAGATTCGAAATTCTCTACGACGTTTTGGAAGCAAAATATCTTCTAAATTGAGGGAACTAAAAATATTTTTTTCATCCCCCAGAATTTTCCCGCGTTGCACAGATCCATCATAAAAATCTCCATCTATCCATTCCCCGGCTCTTTTTTTAGCCTTCAATGAAATACTTACGATTTTATACATCAGGAATTGATCATCCACTATACGTTTTAAACGATATGGTTGTAAGACCATTATTTTTTTATCTTCCCTTATTTCATTGTAATTGCCTACCTTTCCCCGAACATTCCTCTGAAGAGCAAGTTTTTTCGATATTTTATTTGCACTCCTATTCTTCTGAATAGCAATGCAAAAGGCCATTAGACTCAGGTCAATATTTCCCTCTTGGATCCGAAAATATGTTCCCGGATCCTTCATTCCGGACATAACCCTGCAAATATTCGCCAGATGTAAGAAACGTTTTTTCCCTAGAACGTCTACTACTTTGTATTGAAAAAGACCTTTATTTTTTTTTTTCTTTCCATCAGTTTGTTTATTTTCTACTTGACTATTTTGACCATTTTGAACATTTTGACCGTCTTGACCATTTTCTACTTGACCATCATCTTGACCATCTTCACCATCTTCACCATCTTCACCATCGTCTACTTCACCATCACCATCGTCTACTTCACCATCACCATCTTCACCATCTTCACCATCTTCACCATCGTCTACTTCACCATCACCATCTTCACCATCACCATCTTCACCACCTTCACCATCTCCACCATTTTCTACTTCACTATCACCATCRTCTTGACCATCTTGATCTTCTACTTGACCATCTTGATCTTGACCATCTTGATCTTCTACTTGACCCTTTTGATCTTCTACTTGACCCTTTTGATCTTGACCATCTTTTACTTGTTTGTTCTGAACATCTTTTACTTGTTTGTTCTGAACATCTTTTACTTGTTTGTTCTGAACATCTGATCTAAGATCTATTATTTGTTCTAGAACATTTGTTGTTTCCTTCCGTTCTTCTTCCTCTATCTTTTTCCGCTCTCGTTCTTCCCGTAAAAGTGAATTTCCTGGTATTAATTTCGATTTAGTTTCATAAATGCCAACATTGTCTCTTCGCGTCTCGTCAATCCCCTGCTGATTCGTAGTAAGATCAGTCTTTTTCTTTTGCCTGTCAATACTTGTTGTATGATCGTAATAACAAGAACGTATAGCATCGTCAATATCAACAGTAGAACGAGGACCATTCACGATATTGAAATCGGTACCCTTCCAATCCTCCTCGATAATATCATTAATAAAATTTTCCCTGATAATTCTTTCACGAGCGGTAATATCCCGCTCATCTGGTATAGCAGGTTGTACTGGTGGTCCGGGAATATCTGTAAAATTTATAATATACGAATCTTTTGTAGAATTGAGATAACTATATGATAAGAGATCGTATCTGTAACGTTTGTTCATTTTCCGAAGTAGTCCCAAAAATGGTTCCATGACAGTCGCAAATATAGAATCTTCTTGTTTTTCATAAGGAATGAATCGTTCTTCAGAACACGTACATTGCTTATTTACTCTATTTCTCCATTTATTTGGGTTTATCCTAGACCATATCTGTGGGGATAAATTGTACCGGTCAAAACATCTCAACCATTGTTTCCAGTCATTCTCTTTCAGATCTTGTGGTTTTTCGTGATCCAATATTCTTTGTATATCTAATGCCCTTATCTGCCATATATTGTGAAATATATATGCTTGGGACATTGAGAACATGTTTCGACCAGGACGAATTTCAAAATATTGTATTTTTTCGTTGATTGAATAGTAGTTGGTAATTTTACCTCTATTGATTCTTGAAATATCTTTATTGATAATGAATATTCGTCCGTAAATTGTTGTTATATTCCTCGTGGATCGAATCCGAGCGGATTGAATCCAAAATTTGATATTTGACGCAATGAAATTAATAACACTTGGTAAGAGATCTCGGTCCATTCTTTTGATAAAAAATTTCATTGAATAGAAACTTTTTCTGATTAATTGTAAACTTTTATTTCGAAATAAACCTGGTATTCGCCGAATATGAACCCATCGTTTTTTTAATGTTGATCCCAATATGTTAAAACTTCCCTTCGATCCGGTATGAATCTCTGAATCCACCAGAGACATTCCAGTTATAGGAGAGCTATTTATGATCGCGATAGATTCGATCCGCTCTTTCATTGTGGTCATCAAATCATATTGATCTTTCACATTAATGGTTTGGGTTTCATATCCAAATTGATCATTAACTTCGGATGAATCATTTGCACTACCCATAGGGGTAGTCTCACCTAGTAATTTATTTTGTATCCGGTCATTAAGTTCACTCTTGTCTATATATCCAACTCGTGGAACGCGTCTTATTCCTGTAGATCCCATCAATCGTCTCTTCACTTTTTTGAAGATGGGTTTGAAAAATTTGGAAAAAATTCCTAGCTTTGAGCTTGGATCACCGAAAGGTATGTCAGTTTCTAATCCAAGGGTCGTTAAATAACTCCAACGCAATCTTTTTGCAGATTGGGGTTTGGATCTATGCCAAGGCTTCAAACGAAAAGGAAATAGAAGCTTTATCTGCATACCTTTTGTTTCCCATTTGTCTGGGAATGTTGTTACAGACAATTCGGTACCATCAGAAGCACATATGACATGCATTTCTCTCCTCATTTCTTCCCAATCTTTGGAAAATTCGGAGGCTTGAAATAATAAAATACGACCCATATTTTTGGCTATAATAAGTGAGGGTAATATCATATTTTTTCTAATATTTGATTGAGCCATTAATAATAAACTTCTGAAATAGTGCAATTCTTGCCACGTTACACATAAGGACTCAGCAATTGTCTGCTGGGATAATGGATCTTCGACTATCTGGATTTTTTCCCTAACTTCTTCCTCGATTTGTTCCTTATCCACTCTACCAGAATCGGACGTGTCATAATAATCTTTAGGATAAGCGGGTATTTCTTTTCTTTTCAAAAATAAAAAGGAATGTACATTCGGTTGTACCCTTTTCCATATCAGAATTTTCCGTCTTTTAGCACGTATGGATCCTTTGATTAAGTTCCGACGATAATCTGCCTCGGCAGAATAACGGTTTTTAACTGCTCCTATTCGTTTTTGCCCAATATCAAAGGTCACCGTATCTTTGACCTTTCTTGAAAGAAGCCTATTCGATGGTAATAGAATTGGGTCTACGTCATCATATTCACCTATCCTCAAACCAGATGACCATCGAGGCACATGTTTCCGAATTTCTCTAATTTGGAGAGGTTCATTTAATAGTATTTCCCTGTAAAGGGCAATAAAATCTTTCTTTTGCATTGAATCATCCAAAGATAATAAATTCTCGCGTGAATTTATTAGTATTGCCCACTCATATTGCGACAAACACTCGAAAAGGAAAAGCAAAGTCTCGTAAGTGAAAAGATATTCCTTTTTAAAAATAGGAATAAGCAATTCCATTGGTATGAAAGTTGTGGGAACTTTTTTACGGCCAACTTTGTTTAAAAAATGAGTTAAATAGGTTGCGTAGAACGGTCCATTACATGAAGCCATTTGCCGTATGAGATTTATATTGGATACTCTCAAGGCTGATGCCAACCAATATCTTGGATTGAGTTCTGGGATCGGATCAGAGGGCAAGTCTTTAGTGATCGGGACATTTGAAAAAACTATAGATGGAGTGATCGGGATAAGCGAACGAACAGCATCTGTAGGTAAGGGCTCCCAGGGTAGTTGAAAGCTTTCGTGTTCCAATTCCTGCCAAAGATAAGAGATATGGTACCCATACCCAAATGGATCATTCGGGGATCCCTCTTTACGGTCTTTCATAGATATCTCTATGAAATCCGAAAGATTCGAAATGATCGAATCGTTCAGCATTTGGGAGGACTCAAATTGGTTTATTGTTCCACGGAATGCCCCATTAAGGAATGGATCATACATTTCAGTAAAAGAATCCCCCTTAGAATTGGAGAATTTAACTCTCCTTTCTATAACATTTTCAGCGGGAGATCCATGGCTTAGAGCTTTCACTCGATCCGAAAATTCATTCCCTAAAGAATCTCTTTTTCTTTTCATGGTATGATTCCATCTAAAATAAGGATCCTCAGATGAGCAAGAAGTATCTAAAAGATCTCTATATTTACTGAGCTTTTCCCCAAGGACCAATACACTAGGTAAAAACGTAAAAGAGATTCTTTTTTTTCCATCACTTGAGTATGCGCCAAAAAAATATTGAGAGACTTCGGTCCTCACAGGACCTAGGCAAGTTAATGAGTTATTTCCAATATATCGTATCGGTTGATAAACCCTATTATGATCAAAGCACATAATGGGCCATGGTTGCTGGAAGAACTTTAATTGGATCAATGACAGCTTTTCTTTTATACGTACTTTTAAAAATACTTTAAGTTTTCGTGGATCTATAGTCAAAGAGCAGTTATTTCTAGCCATAGCCACGGAGCGTTTATATCTAGCCATAGTCACAGAGCGGACATTTTTGTCTTCATCATTTTTACCTTTAAGAAGAGGTAATGGGGCTCTACCCAAATATAACAAACAATAAAAAAGAATAAGTAAACTAAAGGTTCGATTGATATAACGTCTTAATAAAGTATAATCGATAAGTGAATTACGATCTATACGGAAAGATACCAATTTTATAAAAATTGTTAATAGAATATGACCGCCCAACCAACCGCAAAGACCACTTATCATAAAGGATATATTAGGGCTGTAACGAAAAAGAAAGAGGTTCACCAGTCTTGTTAATACGGGATTTGCTAAAAGAATGGGATTCAACAATTGAAGCATTAGACCATCCATAAATAGACTTAGAGCTTTTGGATTGTTGATCGAATTCATGAGGTGCGGAGATTCAGAACTTGAAGGTTTGTCCATAATTTTGAAAAAACGAAAGAACATATATGGTACGACTAATAAAGTTATTGCATAAGGTTTCCACAGCGCTGCATAAAAGGGCGAATAATACATGGATAAAAATCCTATTAATTGTCCCGTAATAGAACCACTTATGGCTATTATACCATAGCCAGGTTTTCCCAAAAGGAAGGATCTCGTGGAATATATTTTAGAGGGACCAAAAGGCAATGTAGCAAGAAATCCATAATATAGCCCAAATATTATGATCGGACCTGAAACTTCTACCCATGAGGACAACGGACTCAATAGTAGGCTAAGTTCTTTTATCATATGATAAAGCTCCCCTTGACCTTGGTCAAAAAATTATTTTGATGATTATTTGATTTAATATAATTGATTTCTAAGAAATATTCTAATATCTGTTACATCTGATGCTATTAATATATATATTATCTGTTTGTTATCTTATTTAACAAGAGTACTGATATATATATTACTTGTTGTTCTTTCGAACAAGGGTGGTCCGATCCAAGTTATCTAAGTTTTCGTTACGTCGCAGAGGTCGGGTAACCAATTCTAGTACATCTCTCGCATTGGCAAATCCATGAATCTGGGCAAAAGTAAATTCAACTGACCATTTAGTACCAATTCCTCTCGCCCCTAACGGGTTAGCATGAGCCATTCCGGTGATTGCTAGGTCGGGTTTTAGCTCGCGCATACGTCGTATCTGATTCGAATTATCAGGTTTCTCTACAATCCGTGGTATGGGCATACACATTCTTATACATGTTTTTTTTAAAAGCGCTAATTCAGCAGCTTGATACCGTTTATCCAAATATGGAATACCAATTTCATAAACGATCATACCACATCTGATTAAGAATCTGGCTATAGATATTTCTATTAGATTATCTCCCATGAAAAAGACAGATTTTCCGCGTACCAAATCAAGATAATCTTTTAAACTCTCCCATATCCGTTCCTCTATTTCCTCCAGATTCTGGGCCTCAATACCAAATACAGGACAAATCCTTTCGATCCAAGCACGCGTTCCGTCCGGACCAATAGGAAAAGGAGCTACGATTAATTCGCATTTTTTTCGTCTTATCAAAGTTGTTGCTGTACGACTAAGAAATGGGTTAACCCCACAAACATAAACTCCATCACCCAGTGAAGGAAGATCGGCATATCTCTGAGCGGGCAACCAACCTGATACCTTGATGAATTGGCGTCTTAATTCTGTATCAAGCTGAGAAACCAAATTCGAGGGTAAAGACCCAAAAATAACTAAGGGAGGATGATTTGCATATTCCACCAAATTCTTTTCCTTCAGAAGAGGAAAAGGAAATAATTTTTTTTTAGTTTCTTTTGATTCACCAATGGGGAATTCTTGGTCTGGACAACGATGTGCCATTACAGCTAAGACAGTATCTTCCCCCTGAGTAAAAGCATAATCCAGTCCATTTGCTCTTGCCACTAGAATTGGCACTCCAATTTCATATTCCAATTTGGGTGCCATACCTTCCAAATCCATTTTTATTATTTCTGTAGTACAGGTACCTATCCATATGATGACGCTGGGGTCTCTATCTTTTCTTATCCGAATACAAAGCGTTTTCAATTCCTCATAATCGTTCAAATGTGCCGATATATCTCCTTCTTCTAATTCTGCCATTGCATAGCGGGGTTCTGCAAAAATCATAACTCCAAGTGCATTTTGGAGAAAATAACCACATGTTTTGGTGCCTACTACTAAAAAGAAACTGTCTTCAATCTTTTGATACAACCAGGATACACAGCTAATAGGACAAAAGCTGTGATAATTTCCCGTTTCACATTCAAGCGTTATAGTTTCAACAATTTTTGTCGACATAATCGGGAGGGAATAAAAGGCTAAGGAGAAATAAGTAAAATAAATAAGGAATAAAAAGACTAGTAACACAAAAGGATTATAACAAGAAATAATCCAATTGTCAACAAATTTACAACAATTTGTGGAGAAGTGGAGAAATTGTTGATTCTAAATCCTCGTAAACCCAAGTAAAATTTCCTTCTTATTTTTTTTCTGTCCCCCACCACCAATGGGATTTAAATAAAGATCAGAGAGTAAACTGAATAATTCCCGATCTGGAATCTCTTTTGGGACAATACCTTCTGGTTGGGACAATATTTGATCTGCTATGCCTAGATAATAATTACAAACATAGTTAAGGGATGGTTCAGATCCAACCATTTCAAATAAGGTTTTACCCTTTACTCTGGAAACTCGGATATCCTCAATAATAGGTAATACTTCTATTACGGGCATTGGGCAGGCTTCTACATATTTATTTATAAGATCTCTTCTAGATGTACGATTTCCCACCAAGCCTGCTAATCGGAGTGGATGTGTACGAGCTTTTTCCCTTATAGAGGCAGTAATACGATTAGCTGCAAATAATGCATCGAATCCATTATCTGTAATAATAACACAATAATCTGCATAGTTCAATGGAGCGGCAAAACCTCCACAGACCACGTCACCTAATACATCGAATAATATAATATCATATTCGTAAAATGCATTTAATTCTTTTAACAACTTTACAGTTTCTCCCACCACATATCCTCCACACCCGGCTCCTGCGGGTGGACCTCCTGCTTCCACACAATCCACCCCTCCATAACCCTTGTGAATTACATCTTCGGGCCAAATATCCTCATAATGATAATCCTTGGATTGTAAAGTATCTATAATTGTAGGTATTAGAAATCCTGTAAGAGTAAAAGTACTATCGTGTTTGGGATCACACCCAATCTGTAACACTTTTTGACCACGTCTCGCTAGAGCGACTGAGATATTACAACTAGTTGTTGATTTACCGATTCCGCCTTTTCCGTAAACTGCTATTTTCACCGCCAATCCTCCTTTATCTAAATCTAAAAGTTATCTCTTTATTTCAAGGTTCTATATAATAGAATTATTCTTTTTTTAAGTAATACCTAATATTGAATGGTAGCTATAATTATAGATCCTATTGTATTGATAGGTCAATACCTAATATTGAATGGTAGCAATAATTATAGATCCTATTGTATTGATAGGTCAATACCTCTAGGGTGGGGTGTCCAAGAGTTGATAAAAAACCTTATTGAGTTTATCGTTTATACACTGATGATCATGGGTCGGTCCAAAGAACAAGAATCTTGCCCGTATATGGGAACCCTCCGTTGTTCCTCAGTAGCTCAGTGGTAGAGCGGTCGGCTGTTAACTGATTGGTCGTAGGTTCGAATCCTACTTGGGGAGATCCATTTTATTCAAAATAAAGCTTGTTTTTACCATTAGGAGTAAGTCAAACGTTACCTG